CAACCCTTTTTTCTAGATTCATGGATATTGAATCAATCGAACGCACTTCTAACACCTGTTCTACTTTTGGAAGACCCTGTGTTATATCACCAGATCTCGATTTTTCATATATAAATGTAACTAATGTATCTCCTTCGTAAAGGATTTCCCCATAATGGCCATGAACAGTTGCTCCGGGGGTGGCCAAATAAGGCTTAGCTGATCGTATTACTATCGAGTCAACTTGAACAAGTATAACTTGACCCGATTTGAGGGGCGATCCATTTTTGGCTATACATACATTTTCACAAATAAACTGTCCAAGACTAATTATTTTAGATGTCTCTGCACAATAATTGTGATGGAGAAAAAACCAATTCAAATTGAATGGATTTAAAATAATGTTACGGCATGGATCGGGATTAAAAATTTTTCCATTTTCATCCATTAAATAATATTTCAATTTAATCACTTGAAAAGTCTGTTTTAAATTGTCAAGTTGCAAATATTTAGTTACTAAGATCTGATTATGAGTTATTAAATGGTAAGATGAATAAAAATTCTCAATTGGAAGGCATGTTCCTAAAGGGCCCAATGAATTCCTAATTGGAATTAGGGGATCTTTTTTAATTGATTCTTTTATCACACTGTGATATTTTACATCCTTGAATGGCCCCATTCGAGAACAATTGGCTGCTGACAAAATTATCAATGACTGACATTCCTTATTTCTATTCAACAACGTATGGATAGTTCCTTGAGGTTGGTTAAGAGGTTGGTGAATTTTTGCCTTGGAATAGGAAGAAATGGCAGAAAAGGGGTTGATATTGGTACAATCTGATCCATTATCAGAGAGCAATCCTGACCCCGACGGATCATTCCTTTTTCCGATATACGAAATAGGGGATTTCACTAAGTTGATTCTTAAGAAATGTCGAATCAAACCATTTGTCCTTATTTCAACAAAAGAAGCACGGGCTTCTTCGCAAGAAGAACTTTTTTTGTCTTGGTTCCAATTCAATACTAAACAAGTCCGAACTAATTGAATACTTGTGTCAGAAATTCCTCGAATCGGTTTGCCATTTTCATAAAGGATATAATTGACAATTCGAAGTTGCACATTATCCCTTTCCTGCAATGGATCCGGTGGAAAAAGAGTTGCTAAATTTATACCGTCCGTTATTTCATATGTGACGACAGGTCGAACTAAAACAAAAAACCTTTTCTTACTAGGTGTAATTCGTTGGACATAGATCCAATTTTTCACTTTTTTGTATTCCTTGGAATTTCTTTTTCCTGTTCCTGGTGGTATCAAAACGCCGGTATGTCTGGATATCTTATCTGTCTCTCCAGGAAAATGGATATCTCCAGAAAAGATTTTCAGTTCAATTCGTTTTTTTTTTCTCTCCACCCGGACCAACCCACCGACTCGGCTTCTTAGATTTAAGGTGATTTGTGTATCGACCCCAACGATACTATTGTTCCGTACCATTATGGAAGAAGATCGGGGCAAGATATGCACCTCTTCAGGAATGAAAAAAAATCGATCTACTTTCATTTGGTATTTTGTCCTAAATTCCTTGACTCCTCGATACTCAATCAAATCCTCTTTTTTGATGACTGAATGCGTTTCTATAGTCCCATATTTAATAATGCCCGAACTCTTTCTTCTGTATCGAGGATCATCGAAATAAGCAAGAATACTATTTCGACGGAAACTACCATTTACGGGGATTTCAATCGAGATACCTGAACGAGGCATTAGTTCATTCTCGAGTTCTTGAATCGAGTGTAGTGGAATGATGAATTTATTTCTTCGCCTTTTTGACAATAAATCATAATTCTCGTGGAGAATAGGCGAATAGACGAGATTATACTGACCAGTACATATGATTCGATTAAGGTCTGAATAATCAGAAATCCTATCGTCTTTTTGACTATAAAAATCCGAACTAAACAATTTCTTACTCGCCTGATCATTGGTTACTGAGAGGTTAGAAGTATATCTTCGCTTGCCAGAAAGAGAATGCGCATTCATTTGATCCTGATCCTTGTGGATCGAAAGGTAGACTAGACTAGACCTGCATGGCCCTCCTAATAATATCCATAAATGACTTGTTTTTGGTAATAGATGAACATTACCATATGTAAATTGGGGTGCATGATAGACATCGGTACTCCAGTGCATTTCTCCATCTGAATCAGAATAAATATGTTTTCGAACCGTCTCTTTAAAATTCAAAGTGGATATTCCTGCGCGAATCTCAGCAATTACTTGTTCTGATTCTACATATTGATCGTTTTGAACTAAAAGCAAACTTTTGGGTGGAATATTCACATTATGTAGAATATCTTCACTCTCAATAGTTACATACAAGTCCATAGAACATAGAAAGGCGGGATGCCCATGACGTGTACGTGTCGGATGAACCAAGTCCTCATTGAATTTAATTTTTCCATTAGATGGGGCTCGCACATGTTCTGCAGTACCCCCCGTGAATACTCCTCCGGTATGAAAAGT